GTCCATATGTAAGATCATAATTATTGATACGGGTCTTTTCCACATAAAAAGGGAATCCTTTGTTACAATAGAACCAGAAGTGATGTGGATCATTCAGGAATCGAAGTCGATTTGCTTTATAAAAAGAAGATATCAATGAACTTCTATGAAATGGTTTCACGGGATTCAGCCAATTGTCTCGATCCTGGGATATCATTGAGAAATAGGAATCCGTGTTATCAAAGGATTTCCTGCGATTATTTCTAGTATGGAATGAGTCAATCATCCACTTTGGTATCTTTTTGAACAAAAATGGTAATATTGTTCCTCCATTGATCAAGAATTTCGGTCTTTGGGAAGTATCATGATCATCCAATAAAAATAAAAAGGGTTTCAATTTATTCAAATGAACGATTTGAACACCTATTGATTCTAACAACTGATTGCAGAGTTGATCATTCGGACCTTTCAATTCATAGATGTGGATCTCGGACCTATGAATGGGGATATTCCCGATACTCACAAAGAAAAGGGGAAGTGACTTGGACAAAAAGAGAAGTGACTTGGACAAAAAGAAACGAAGTGACTTAGACAAATCTTGTTTGTCGATAGCCTCGGACCAATCAATCGAATATTGATTAATACGTAATCGATTGAACACTACTTGAAAACGGTTCTTCTGTTCAGAAACGAAATGTTCCAAATGTTCCTGGAAATTCTTGCTCCCATTGGAACATTTGTATCTATATGCATCAGGATCCCGATTCATGGATCTCTCGGTTCGAGAAATAAGAGGATCAAACCATTTCTTCTGACTCTTTTTCAAATTCGATAAATGTTGGTTGATCGTATATTTCATTATAGTTATATGATTCAGAGTATCATTTCCTATTCGATCCCTTTGAATTCCATATTCGAAGTTGCGATCGGATCTATTCATTAAAAAGAATCGATTCGATACATTTCTTATGTACCCATAGGTGCTATATTGGATTTGAATCAGATTTCGGATCAATCTATATTGATTGACTGCCTCCATTATGTTGTTGCTAGCAAATACCGCTGTTTTTAGTTTTGGATCTTCCAAATCATTCCCGCAGTAGATCCGGACCGATTTTTTTCTGATCCTTCGATAAAAAGATTCATTCTCTTCATAAAAAAGAGGAGGTAGAACCAATAAAGATTTCTTTTTCGATTCATCTCTGGAGTTGAATACCTCATTCAAGAATTTTTTTTGATCCAACCCGTAGGAATCAATAGAAAAGGCAAATCCCCTATGATACACCAGATCCGGCTCGGTTATTGATAGAGTGAATAGATCTGCCATTTCTTGAAATCTCTCTTCTGATTCAAAATCGTGGTGTAACGTGTATCCCCCTTTGTTCCGGTCATGGAATAGATGAAATAAATCAAAAAATGGATTTTTTTTCAAGAATGAAATCTTATTGGAACTGTCCATATCCGGTTCATCCTTCGGAACCATATCACATCCCGGATCTGATGAAATAGGATGAATTGAGGCGGTATTTTGTAAATACGTAATTATCTTGAATATATCAACCATTTCTTTATTTTCCGATCGCCTGGAAGGGACAAAAGAAACATCTTGTTTTTTCTTCAAAAATTTCTGATCTCTAGTGGACCTCTCAGTAGGATTCGAACCCAGATGAAGTTCTGACCATCTGTCAGAGAAAAAAGAACGAATTGATCTTGTAGGATTCCCAAGAAATTCTTCGATTTCTTCCGGAAGCAGATGATTATTCATCTGCTTCTCACGTTCCGTGAATAGCCGGGACATTGAGGAAGATCCAAAAAGGCATTTCGGGAATCGATCTGATTCTATCTCTGTTCGTTCCGTTTGAAGAAAGGAAGGATCCAAAAGAATCGATCTTTCTTTTAGTTGCTGAATCTCTGTTTGATCGATCAATGTGTGATATTCCGAATCCTCATTTCTAATGGAATCGAAATGATCTATGGATTGATCAGAAGATCCTTTCAATTGGCTAGAATCCCTTACTTGAACGAAAATAGATCTTGTGGAATCATATTGAATATTTGACAATACATTCCGTACCTTGCTAAAAAACCGATCCTTGTTTACCAACCACACATTGTCTAACCAAATCAAATTCTCTCTCGATACGTTCCTCAAAAAATCCGATTCGTGCTGATTCTTCCCCCAACTAACGAAGAGATCTTGGCGGAATTGCCACATATGAAATTGAGCACAATTTTGCAAAGAAATACCCCACTTGTTTCTCGAGAAGAGATGGGAAACATGCTCAATATCATTTGATTGAATAGTTGCCTCAGCTCCTTGTTGTTTGAAGAAAACCTCCCCTTCAATTGGTCTTTTTTCACGAAAAGCAGACATGAGATAACAAATCAAGTCTTTCCCTAAGATTTCGAATAGCTGTCCCGAATTCAAGTTGATTATGTTTCGCTTCTTCCTCGGAGAAAGACGATCAAACAATTCCCAATCATGGTCCTTGCGGATCGGATCATCCGTATAGGATAAAAA